TGAGAGAATCCTTAGGAAAATTATTTGATTTCCATCGAGCTAAAATAAAAAACAAAATATGTCGATGTCTCTAGTAAACTAAAGTAATCGTTTAATAGCTATTTTGCTTCAATCTTTCCTAAAAAAAAAAAAGAAAAAAAAAAAAATTGAAGATTTAGTTACGATTAGAAATAAACTTTCTATATCTTTTGCCATGGATCCTTTACTCATACTCAAAAAATTGGGAGTATTGATCTAATTCCAAAAACTTATGTTTCATAATTTTATAATTCAATTTGTCAATTTAGAATTGATTCTTCTTGGATACAAATTATGATAATGTATATTATTCCTCGAATCGTTCGTTGAGAGGTCTAAAGGATGAAATCCTTGTAAGTAAGAAATAAAGTTTTTGATCGGAATATGAATCAAACGAGGGACCCCTTAACTATTAAGGGGTCCATAGAACGAATCGCACTTTTACCACTAAACTATACCCGCTACAGTGCAATTATTGTATATAAATGGAACTTTTGTCGAACAGGGGAATCGGTCGTAATAAAGAAATAGGATCATAAAAGAATCATGAAAAATTCGAGTGTTGACATGTTTCGAAAGGGGACCTAATGAAATTCAGAATAAAAGGGGTCTAATTTTCTTTTTTTTTTTTTTATTTTGTTTCAATTAAACAGTTAAATTCTTCTGGATGTTACAGAATATTTAACTATTAAATATTGAATTATTTAATATATATAGATGAATAGAAGAATAGAAATCTATTCGAAATCAAAATCAAATAGAAATCTAATAAAATAAGTCACAGAGAGATAAGATATAAAATAAGATAGAAAGAGGGCTTCAAACCCTACTTTTTGTTCTTTTTGTTTATGTGATGTAACATAGTAACATAAAGATAGTAATTCTATTTTTTCAATTGGGGAGAGATGGCTGAGTGGACTAAAGCGTCGGATTGCTAATCCGTTGTACGAATTTTTGTACCGAGGGTTCGAATCCCTCTCTTTCCGTTTCGGTTGATGATTTGGTATTTTTTTCTTTTGAACTCATGGAGCTTCTTTTGTTTGTTTTCCTTGATTGAAAAATTTGATTTTTTATTTTTTTATCATTTTTTTTTTTTTACTAATTAAATAAATTTAACTAGTAAAAAAAAAAAAAGATTTCAAAATCTAGCATAAGCAAGGAAGACACAGAAAACAAAAAATCTTTTTTTTTTTATTCTTCACGCCCTGGATTACGTCCGGGATCGTTAGATAGGAATCCGAAGATGAAAAGAGAAACAAAAAATATCACTACCGTGTAAACAAATAGTTTTAGAGTAAGCATTACAAAATCTCCAAGATAATAAAATAAGAAAAAAAAAACAACAGAGAATAGATTCTCTTATATTAGACATTATGTTTTTTTTTGATACTAAGTTTCTAAGGAATGAAGTTATTTCGAGGAAATAGAAAATCAATTTCCGAAATTTATTTGTAATAAGAGTCGAGTCCTTTTTTACTATTACAAAAATATTTTCTTTCATATCCACAATTAGGTATTGGTGGTGGACTCAAATCGAATAGGATTAATTAGGATTTCTCAATGGAAAAAACATAAGAATGAGGAAATGATGAGATGGTCCAGATTTTTCTTGTCTATCAAAAAATTTCAATATTTGAATCAAGGATTCGCGCTGTAAGACTTATCTGATCTTATAAATTGGTAAAATGAAAATGTTCGAACTTTTGTTTTCGAATAAATTCTGAATTTTTTTAGGACATACATTATTCGAATTAAAGATCTCATCGAAAACTTACAGCAGCTTGCCAAACAAAAGCTAAGAGAAAAAAGAGTACAGGTATTACTGGCATAATATCTACAATTGGATTCAAAAAAGCATAGGCTTCAGGTAATTTCGCCAAGAAAAAACTACTTGAATAAAGGGCAAAGTGAATACAAATACAGACCAAATTAAAGATATTAAGCATAACAAACATTTTGTTCTTTAAGAAAATTAATTGTATTTTTGCTTTTTTTGATTTGTGAATTCAAATTCAATAAATTAAATAATAAAATTAATAAAAAATAAATAGTGAATTTCATAATATTAGATAATATATAATAATATTAGATAATATTTTAATAGATAATATTTTAATATTAATAATTAATATTATAATATTTTAATATAATATTTTAATATAAATTTTAATATAATATTTTAATATTAATTTCGAATTTTTATTTGAATTCATTAATATTTTTGAATTTATTAATATTTATTAATAATTATATTCGATTATAAAGGTCTAAAAAAATTATATTCTATTCAAATTCTATTCTATATTCTATATATTCTATTCTATATTCTATATATTCTATTCTATAAATCCATTAATATAGAATAATAATATAAATAATAATATATAATATAATTAATTTAGATAATATAATTAATTTAGTAAAACTACAAAAAAAAATGAATCAAATAAGATCAGACCTTCAAAAATCCTTCTTTGATTTGAACTTATCCAGTTCAAAATCTGTTCATTCTGAAATAAAAAATCGAAGAAATCATACTTTCATACAATATCTTAATTGAATTCTATCTAATGATCAAGAATTTGAGTTGAATTCTATTCTATATCTCGACATATAAAAATCCTAGCAACAGTTTATTCTATAGATATTTTTGAACTCGAATTGACGAACAACCAATATCCATAATAGTGTTTATTAGTGTTGAATCAAAATAGAAATGGGGCGTGGCCAAGCGGTAAGGCAACGGGTTTTGGTCCCGCTATTCGGAGGTTCGAATCCTTCCGTCCCAGAGCATATCCATTCATGATATATGTATCATATTTGAATAGAAATCGTATATCAGAGCAAAGATTGCCCTCGCCCCCTTTTTTTTGAAAACCCTCTTATTAACTTTCAGAATATATAATATTGAGTAGAGTCTCATTCTTTTTTCTTATTTTTAATGATTCATTTCGAATCTAATCTCAATCGAGTTGCTTTTGAAAATGTGGATTCAAAAGCCATTTTTTATTTCCTTTTTTTCGTTTTATTTTTTTTTATTGTAATTATTGTGGATAATTGTATATATATAGATAAGATGTATATATATAGATAGATTTTATCTATAATAAAAATCGAAAATATAGAAAGAAAATATATAATTAATATAATAAATATATATTAATATAATAAATATATATAATATAATAAATATATAATTAATATATAATAAATATATAATTAATATAATAATTATCAAAATAATAATTAGAATTATTAATATTCTAATTACTTATTAATTAATTATTAATTAATTACTTATTCATTTTATATTTTATCTTTCTATTTATTTTGATTTTATAATTTTTGATCATTTTTTTTTTATTTATTTCTATTTTTTATTTTACAAACTATACAAATGAAATATATTCCTCCAATATCAAGTTAATTTGAATTTTTTTATACTTCTATACTTTATCAATTTTTTATAAATTGTCCTTTCATATAGAAAGAAAAACTTATAAGTAAAGAAGTATAGATTATTATGTATCAATTGAATCAATGACTATTCATGATTTCATAATTGAATCAAATCAATTACATACCGGATCCAAACTAGAGGAATGTTATGGTAAAACTTCGTTTGAAACGATGTGGTAAAAAGCAACGTGCGACTTGAAAGTCATGATTAGATTAGCTGTGGATTTTGACATCCACCATTTTTTAGTATATTGAAATTGGGGTGCTTTTGACTCGACATCGTTTGTTCTCTTCCACTCGAACTCATTGTTTTTGGGACGCGAGAGGGATTGATGATGGAAATAGTACATGATGGAGCTCGAGTTGATTCATTTCTCAGGGGCAAGTATCTAGGGTTAGTGAAAATTAATAAGTTAGAACAACTTCGTAAGTATATTTTGGATAGAGAAATTGAAAGGATCCAATTCGAGCAAGTTTTAAAAAAAGTCCAATTTGTTGGAATTTGGAAAACTATTCCGATCCAAAGTGTATCTACGGGAATCAACCCTCTATTTGTATGATTCTTTGAGAGAAAGAAAAAATGGTATGTTGCTGCCATTTTTGAAACGATTAAAGATCCCCGAAGTAATGTCTAAACCCAATGATTCAAGGAAAAGCTAAAGGATTCTGGAACAAGTAAATACCATTTTCAAATTGTCTCAATAATTCTATTAAAATAACAATTCTATTAGAATGAATAATCCAAATCGATTCTAAAGAAGACAGGCAAGAAAAGGGGATAGAGACTGCTCAATAAATGAAATACCTAAAGGTTTTGCTTTCCTTTGAGTTATTTGAAAGTTATCCAATTTGAGTTATGAGGTTGTGAACACGAGGAGTTCTTTTTTTTTTTTTCAGAAAGAATAAGAAAAAAAAAAAAGTACTTAAATTATAGTCTAATGGATTTGATTATTTTATGGATCCATTTGACACCATAATTTTGTACATAGACATAATTTCGAATTTTCTCGAGCCGTACGAGGAGAAAACTTCTTATACGTTTCTAGGGGGGGTGTATTGTTCATCTATATCTATCCCAATGGGCGGTTTATCGAATCGTTGCAATTGATGTTCGATCTCGAAGAGAGGGAAGAGATCTTCGGAAAGTGGGTTTTTATGATCCGATAAAGAATCAAACCTATTTAAATATTCCTGTTATTCTATATTTCCTCGAACAAGGCGCTCAACCTACAGGAACTGTTCAGGATATTTCAAAAAAGGCAGGTGTTTTTATGTAACTTTCCCCTAAGCAACAAACGAAATTCAATTAATGAAATAAAAAAAAAAAAGAGGGTGTGGATGACTTGTATATAGATTTATAGAACTCTTTTCTCTTTTATCCCCCCGCTCTCTTGCTCTATTCATATTAGAATATATTTTTAATATATTTTCATTTATATTATTTTCAAATTTAACATTTATTATTTCTATTTCGAATATATATTTCATTTTCTTTAGAATATTTAGAATATATAATATTTATATAATATTTTATTTCATTTTCAAATTATAAAATTCGAATTTGTTTGTTTTATCGATTGTATTCTTTTTTCAACATTAATATTGACAACAGTGTATCAAACAAATATAATCCGATCGTGAATAAATAGATCCATTTATTCATGTTCCATAGGCTTTTGTTTTTTTTACTTCATCAAATGGTGGGTTCGTTGGATTTTCTGTGCTACAAACAAGAAGTTCTTTTTTGAGTCAGTTGATTCAACATAAGGTAAATCCAAATTTTGAATAATGCATAACATAATAGACAAAGAGGTGGTCTATAAATTTGAATTTTCTTTTTTGATCTGAGCAAATTTCTTGTATTTTCATTTGATCTGTTCATTTGTATGTTCACAATCGATTCGACTTCGACATTTTTAATTTTTTTCGTTCGATTTTTCTTTTCCGTTTTAATTAATATTTTATTAGACAATTCAATCTTTTTATTTATTTATTTTATTATTTATTGCAATTGTATCTATCCATCCATCCCATTTTGGGGGGTTAGGGTTGCTAACTCAATGGTAGAGTACTCGGCTTTTAAGTGCGACTCCATTTTTTACACATTTCTATGAAGCAATTGATTCGTCTATACCATCAGTAGAGTTTGTAAGACCACGACTGATCCAGAAAGGAATGAATGGAAAAAGCAGCATGTCGTATCAATAGCGAATTGTAAAAATAGTTCATTCTTATTGCATCCGGCAAAAATCTTTGTTTGAATTCTTGGCTCGGAACAAAAAAAAATTCCGTTGGGTTGAATTAATAAAGGGATAGAGCTTGGCGGCTCAAATTATAGGTAAACAAAAAGCAACGAGCTCTCATTTTGAATTTGAATGATTACCCCATCTAATTTTACGTTAAAAATAAGATTAGTGCTTGATGTGGGAAAAGCTTTTCCCACGAATGGATTCTTTATTTTTGTTATGAATCCTAACTATTAGCTATTATTCTCCATGTATGGATGGGGTGGCGATAAATGTGTATAAGAAAGAGTATATTGATAAAGAAATTTTTTTTTTCCAAAATCAAAAGAGCGATTGGGTTGAGAAAATAAAGGATTTCTAACTAGCTTATTATCCTAGAACAATTAGATGGAAAAAGCGAGGAGAGAGAGTCCGTTGATGAGTTTTCTTTGTTTTCTAGGTATCTATTCGTTTTTTATTCTAATTAAATCTAATTAAAATAGAATACCTTGTTTTGACTGTATCGCACTATGTATCATTTCATAACCCCAACCCAATAAACCCCGGACCTTTTGACCAAATAGAATTTCCAAAAATGGAGGAATATCAAGTAGTATATTTAGAACTAGATCGATCTCGCCAACAGGATTTTCTATACCCACTTCTTTTTCGGGAGTATATTTATGGACTCGCTTATGGTCATGATTTAAATAGCTCAATTTTGGTGGAAAATGTAGGTTATGGCAAAAAATCTAGTTTACTAATTGTAAAACGTTTAATTACTCGAATGTATCAACAGAATAATTTTATTATTTCTGCTAATGATTCTACAAAAAATCCATTTTTGGGGTATAACAAAAATTTGTATTCGAAAATAATATCAGAGGGTTTTGCCGTCGTCGTGGAAATTCCCTTTTCCCTACAATTAAGCTCTTCCTTAGAGGAGGCAGAAATCGTAAAATCTTATAGTAATTTGCGATCAATTCATTCCATTTTTTCTTTTTTTGAGGATAAATTTACATATTTAAATTATGTCTCAGATGTACGAATACCCTATCCTATCCATCTGGAAATCTTGGTTCAAATCCTTCGATATTGGGTGAAAGATGCCCCTTTCTTTCATTTATTAAGGTTGTTTCTTTATGAGTATTGTAATTGGAATAGTCTTATTACTCCAAAAAAATGGATTTCTACTTTTTCAAAAAGTAATCCAAGATTCTTCTTGTTCCTATATAATTTTTATGTATGTGAATACGAATCTATCTTCCTTTTTCTCCGTAACAAATCTTCTCATTTACGATTAACATCTTTTAGTGTTTTTTTTGAGCGAATTCATTTTGATGCAAAAATAGAACATCTTGTAGAAGTCTTTGCTAAGGATTTTTCGTCTACCTTATCATTCTTCAAGGATTCTTTCATTCATTATGTTAGATATCAAGGAAAAGCCATTGTGGCTTCAAAGAATGCGCCTCTTTTGATGAATAAATGGAAATATTATCTTATCCATTTATGGCAATGGCATTTTTTTGTTTGGTCTCAACCAGAAACGATCCATATAAACCAATTATCCGAGTATTCGTTTGACTTTTTGGGTTATTTTTCAAATGTGCGGCTAAATCGTTCAGTGGTACGGAGTCAAATGTTGGAAAATTCATTTATAATCGAAATTGTTATGAAAAAGCTTGATACAATACTTCCAATTATTCCTCGAATTAGATCATTGGCTAAAGCGAAGTTTTGTAATGTATTAGGGCATCCCATTAGTAAGCCGGTCTGGGCCGATTCATCCGATTTTGAG